AATGGAGTGCCTGATTAAAAGGATTATTTTGATAGAATAAGTTATGTGAACCCACCCACCTCCATTAATCTAAAAAGAAATTTGAATGAGTTTATTACTAAAAGTTTATAAATAGTAAATTGAATTACTTCCTTGAATATCAAAAATTCATGTACTTTATACTAAATTATAAAAGATAAGCTAATTAAGCTAATGGGTTCATACCCCGTTTATAAAGGTATACTCCTTTTCTTTTTAATCAAATGAAATAAAATTCTATTTATTTTAATACTAATCAGAGGAACTTTTATCTCAATTTCCTCCTTTTCTTGATTTTCAATATGAATAGGTTTAGAATTAAATTTACTCTCATTTATCCCCCTAATAAATGAAAGTACATCTAAATCTTCAGAAGCTTCACTAAAATATTTTATTATTCAGGCATTATCATCCATGTTTGTACTTTATTCAATTTTAATAACTTCAATAATTAATGAAAATTTAAGAATTTTAGAAACCCCTTTAACTTTAATTCTTAATTCTGCTTTATTAACAAAATTAGGAGCAGCCCCATTTCATTTTTGATTCCCTGAAATTATTGAAGGCCTAAATTGAATAAATAGTCTAATTTTATTAACTTGACAGAAAATTGCTCCTTTTACTCTTTTAACGTACAATTTTTATAATATTAATTTTTTTTCTATAATTATTTTCATAAGAATACTAATTAGAGGAATTATAATTTGAAATCAAACCAGATTAAAAAAGATTATAGTTTATTCTTCAATTAATCATATTGGATGAATATTAAGAATCCTGTTATTTAGTCCAATAATTTGAATAAATTATTTCTTAATTTATAGATTTATAAGATTAATTTTAATTTCCATATTCAAAAAATTTGAAATTTACTCTATCCAAGATATCTTTAATTTTACAAATTTAAGGAAGTTTAGAAAATTATTTTTTTTTTTAAACTTTCTTAGATTAGGAGGCTTGCCACCTTTTCTTGGGTTCTTTCCTAAATGAATAACATTAAAAATTCTAATAAGAAACAATTTAATTTTTTTACCCTTAGTAATAATTTTTTTTACTCTTTTAACTTTATATGTTTACTTACAGATTTGTATTCAATCCTTAATTTTAAAGTTTGAAGAAAAAAAAAATTTTTTTCCATTCTCAAAATCCTTTACTATTCCAAGATTAACTTTTATCAATGTATTTGGATTAATTAGGTTTACCCTAATTTTAAATTTTGCTTAACCAAGGATTTAAGTTAAGCAAACTAATAACCTTCAAAGTTATAAATAGGAAAATTTTCTAAGCCTTAGAATATTTTCACCTATAAATTTGCAATTTATAATCATACTTGAATATAAGGCTTAATGAAGGAGTTCAAACTCATTAATAAATTTACAATTTATCGCTTTAATCAGCCACTTCATCGAATAAATGATTTCTTTCAACTAACCATAAAGATATTGGAACTTTATATTTTTTATTTGGACTATGAGCAGGAATAGTAGGAACATCATTAAGAATTTTAATTCGTTTAGAATTAGGAACCCCCTCAGCCTTAATTGGAAACGATCAAATTTATAATGTAATTGTAACTGCCCATGCTTTTATTATAATTTTTTTTATAGTTATACCTATTATAATTGGAGGTTTTGGTAACTGATTAGTACCCCTAATAATCGGAGCCCCAGATATAGCCTTTCCACGTATGAATAATATAAGATTTTGACTTTTACCACCTTCTTTAACATTCCTAATTTTAAGAAGAATTGTAGAAAGAGGTGCTGGGACAGGTTGAACTGTATACCCTCCTCTTTCTTCTAATATCGCTCATGGAGGATCTTCTGTAGATTTAGCTATTTTTAGTCTACACTTAGCCGGAATTTCTTCAATTCTAGGAGCCGTAAATTTTATTACAACAATTATTAATATACGCCCTTCAGGAATAAGATTTGAAAAAATACCTTTATTTGTTTGATCAGTATTAATTACAGCAATTCTTTTACTTTTATCTTTACCTGTACTAGCTGGAGCCATTACTATACTTTTAACAGATCGAAACATTAATACTTCTTTTTTCGACCCTGCCGGAGGAGGAGACCCAATTCTATATCAACATTTATTTTGATTTTTTGGTCACCCAGAAGTTTATATTTTAATTTTACCAGGATTTGGTATAGTATCTCATATTATTAGTCAAGAAAGAGGAAAAAAGGAAGCTTTTGGAGCATTAGGAATAATTTATGCAATATTAGCTATTGGCCTTCTAGGTTTTGTTGTATGAGCTCACCATATATTTACAGTAGGAATAGACGTAGACACTCGGGCTTATTTTACTTCCGCAACTATAATTATTGCGGTTCCTACAGGAATTAAAATTTTTTCATGATTAGCTACTTTACATGGCGTACAATTTAAATATTCACCTTCTTTACTATGAGTTTTAGGTTTTTTATTTTTATTTACTATTGGAGGATTAACTGGTGTAATTTTAGCTAATTCTTCTATTGATATTATTCTTCATGATACATATTATGTTGTGGCTCATTTTCACTATGTATTATCAATAGGAGCTGTATTTGCTATTATAGCAGGCTTAGTACATTGATTTTCTTTATTTACAGGATTTAGATTAAATAATAAATATCTTCAAATTCAATTTATTATAATATTTTTAGGGGTAAACTTAACATTCTTTCCCCAACATTTCTTAGGTTTAGCTGGGATACCTCGTCGATACTCAGATTACCCAGATGCTTATATAATATGAAACAAAATTTCCTCTATTGGATCCTTCATTTCAACTGTTAGAATTTTTATATTTATAATAATTGTATGAGAAAGTTTTTATTCAATACGAATCTCTAATCAAACTTTAAATATACCTTCTTTAATCGAATGATTCCAACTTACACCTCCTAACGAACATAGATATTCTGAAATTCCAATACTTTCTGCTTTCTAATATGGCAGAATAGTGCATTGGATTTAAACCCCAAATATAAATTTTTTATTTTTTTAGAAATTTCTACTTGAAAAAATAATATATTAATAGATAGATCTTCATTTTTAATAGAACAATTAAGATTCTTTCATGATCATGCTTTATTAATTCTTTCTTTAATTACTTGTTTAGTAGGTTACCTAATAATTAGATTAATAATTAATAAATTTAATCATCGATATTTATTAGAGGGACAATTAATTGAATTAATTTGAACAGTCCTTCCTGCTTTAACTTTAATTTTTATTGCTTTACCCTCTTTAAAATTAATTTATATAATTGAAGAAATTAATAATCCTAATTTAACTTTAAAGACTATCGGACATCAATGATATTGAACTTATGAATATTCAGATTTTAAAAATATCGAATTTGATTCTTATATAACTCCTACTACTGATTTAAATTTATTTAATTTTCGTTTACTAGAAGTAGACAATCGAACTATTATTCCCTATAATACTCAAATTCGTTTACTAACAACATCTACTGATGTAATTCATTCTTGAACTATTCCTTCATCTGGTATTAAAGTTGATGCTTCACCCGGTCGTTTAAATCAAATAAGATTAAATTTTAATCGTACAGGAATCTTTTTTGGACAATGTTCAGAAATTTGTGGATCTAATCATAGATTTATACCTATTATAATTGAAAGAATTTCTCCTAAAAGATTTATTTCTTGATTAAAATCTTTTAAATAATTCATTAGATGACTGAAAGTAAGTATTGGTCTCTTAAACCACTTTATAGTAATTAACGTATACTTCTAATGAAAAATTTAGTTAAAAAATAACGTTAGTTTGTCAAACTAAAATTATCTTAAAAATAATTTTTAATTCCACAAATAATACCTTTAAATTGAATTATATTGTTTATTTATTTTTTATCAATTTTTTTTCTATTAAATATTATTTTATATTATAATTTTTCTATTAACAAAAATTATTTAATCAAAAAAAATTATTTAAATAAAACTAATTGAAAATGATAAGAAATTTATTTTCTTCCTTTGATCCTTCAACATCTTTTAACTTATCATTAAATTGATTAAGATCAATAATTGGAGTATTAATTATTCCTATAAGATTTTGACTAATTCCTAATCGTTTATCAATTTTATTTAATAAAATTTCATTAACATTACACTCAGAATTTAAAATTTTAACAAAAAATTATTCTAATTCTTTAATTTTTATTGCCTTATTTTTTTTTATTTTAATAAATAATTTTCTTGGACTATTCCCTTATATTTTTACTAGATCAAGTCACTTAACTTTAACTTTAATTTTAGCTTTACCTTTATGATTATCATTTATAATTTTTGGTTGAATTATAAATTCTTATCATATATTTGCTCATTTAGTTCCTCAAGGAACACCCCCAATTTTAATACCTTTCATAGTTTGCATTGAAACTATTAGAAATATTATTCGACCAGGAACTTTAGCTATTCGATTAACTGCTAATATAATTGCAGGTCATATACTAATAACTTTACTTGGAAATACTGGTCCATTTTTAAATTATATAATTTTTATTTTATTAATTACCCAAATCTTATTAATTATACTTGAATCAGCTGTAGCCATTATTCAATCTTATGTTTTTACAATTTTAAGTACTTTATATTCTAGAGAAGTAAAATATGACAAAAAATCACCCTTTTCATTTAGTTGATTATAGACCTTGACCTTTACTAGGAGCTTTTGGAGCAATAATTTCAATAATAGGACTAATTAAATGATTTCATCTATTCAACAGAAATCTTTTCTTAATTGGAAACCTAATTACTATTATTATTATATATCAATGATGACGAGATGTAACTCGGGAAAGAACTTTTCAGGGACATCATACTAATTCTGTTTCTTTAGGATTACGATGAGGAATAATTTTATTTATTACTTCAGAAATTTTCTTTTTTATTAGATTTTTTTGAGGGTTTTTTCATAGAAGTTTAACTCCTTCTATTGAACTTGGAATGATCTGGCCCCCCAAATCTATTATAACTTTTAATCCAATTCAAATTCCCTTATTAAACACTTTAATTTTATTATCTTCAGGTTTAACTGTAACTTGAGCCCATCATGGCCTTATAGAAAATAATTATAATCAAGCTTTTCAAGGATTACTAATCTCTATTATTTTAGGATTTTATTTTACTTTATTACAAGGAATTGAATATTATGAATCTTCTTTTAATATCTCAGATTCAGTCTATGGAAGATGTTTTTTTATAGCTACAGGATTTCATGGTTTACATGTTATTATTGGAAGAATTTTCTTAAGTTCATGTTTAATTCGATTAATTCTTCTTCATTTTAGATCTTGACACCACTTTGGCTTTGAGGCAGCTGCATGATATTGACATTTTGTAGACGTAGTATGACTATTTTTATATATTTCTATCTATTGATGAGGTAGATATCTATATAGTATAAAAATTATAATTGATTTCCAATCAAAAGATCTAATCATTAGTATAGGTAATTTTGATATTATTAATAATAAGAATAATTATTTTTATAATTGTAAATATTATAATAATAATTGTAAACCTAATTTCAAAAAAAACTTTTAAAGACCGAGAAAAAACTTCTCCCTTTGAATGTGGATTTGACCCTAAAAATTCTGCTCGCTTACCTTTTTCTCTACAATTCTTCTTAATTGCCATAATCTTTTTAATTTTTGATATTGAAATTACTTTAATTATTCCTTTTTTATTTACTATTAATTTAACTAATATTTTTACTTATTCAAGTTTAATTTTTTGATTTATCCTAATTTTATTAATTGGTCTTTATCATGAATGAAACCAAGGAGCTTTAAATTGAAAAATTTAGGATAATAGTTAAATTAACATTAAATTTGCATTTTAAAAATACTGTTTTCAGTTTATCTTAAATAAGAAGCAAAATTTGCATTTAGTTTCGACCTAAAAATTTGATTTTATAATCCTTATTTATTAATTGAAACCAAATAAGAGGTAAATCACTGTTAATGATTTTAATGAGATATTCTCCAATTAAAGAGATACAAAAATTTAAGCTTCTAACTTAATTAATAGCATTAGTGTTAATATCTCTTAATATCAAATTTATATAGTTTAAATAAAACATTATATTTTCATTATAAAAATAGATTAATCTTATAAATATTTAAAAATTATTCAATTTCCTTAATATCTTCAATATTATGCTCTTTATAAGCTATTTAAATAAATAAATATCAAAATAAATAATCAACTAATAAAAAAAATTATAAAAATTTTAATATTATTTTTAAATAAATAATTAAAAATACTAGAATTAAATTTTATAGTTTTATAAAGATTTTGACTTCCTAAATATTCTAATCAACCTTGATCTAAAAATTTTACTATTTTGTTAGAAACCTTTAAAAGATAAAAATTAACCCCTAAAGTTGAAATAAAAGTTAAATTTCATATAGAAGAAAAAAACTTAAAAATTAAAAAATTACTTAATCAATAAGAAATTCTACTTAAGTTTATTTTTGAAATTTCTAAACCTACTATAATTCTCAAAATAATAATTAATAAAGTTAAAATTTTTTTAATAAAAGGTAAAACTAATATATAAGGAGTCAAAAAAATTATTCAATTTAATATAGACCCAGAAAAAATTACTATAAACATCATTATTCTTATTCTTATTAATATAACCTTCGATGAATCTAAAACAGAAGATAAAGAAAAAAAATTAAAATTTCCAAGTAAAGAATAATAAACTAATCGAAAACTATAAGAAACTGTTAATCCAATAGAAAAATAAAAAATAAAATAAATAAAAAAATTATAGTTTATAAAAGATAAAAATTCCACAACTAAATCTTTTGAATAAAACCCTGAAAAAAATGGTAATCCACATAAAGATAAATTTCTTAAATTAAAAAAAGTTAAAGTTAAAGGTATTAATTTAAGTAAACTTCCTATATAACGAATATCTTGACAATTTATTAATGAATGAATAATATTTCCTGCACATATAAATAATAAAGCCTTAAATAAAGCATGAATTAATAAATGATAAAAAGCTAATTTAACTCCTCCTAACGATAAAATTCTCATTATTAAACCTAATTGTCTTAGAGTAGATAAAGCAATAATTTTTTTTAAATCAAACTCTATATTAGCCCCTAATCCTGACATAAACATAGTTAAAAGTCCTAAAATCAATAAAAATAAAGAAAAATTCCCATTAATTAAAACATTAAATCGAATAAGTAAATAAACCCCAGCTGTAACTAAGGTTGATGAATGAACTAAAGCTGAAACAGGAGTAGGTGCAGCTATAGCAGCTGGTAATCAAGAAGAAAATGGAATTTGAGCACTTTTAGTTAAAGCAGCAATAAATACCATTAATCCTACCATAAATATTCTATCATCAAACTTTAATAAATCAAAATAAAAAATAAAATTTCATCTCCCATAATTTAATATTCAGGCAATTCCAATCAATAATATTACATCTCCAATTCGATTTGATAATGCAGTTAATATACCAGCATTATAGGACTTAACATTTTGATAATAAATTACTAAACAATAAGATACTAAACCTAATCCATCTCAACCTAATAAAATTGAAATTAAATTTGGACTAATAATTAAAAATATTATAGAAAATACAAATATTACTACTAATATAATAAATCGATTTAAATTTAAATCTCCTATCATATATTCTTTTCTATAAAAAATTACTATAGAAGAAATAAAAAACACAAAACTTATAAATATTAAAGATATTCAATCTAATAATAAAGTTATTTCAATAGAACTTGAATTAATTGAAATTAAAACTAATTCCAAAAAATAAACTAAATCTATTATTAAAAAATATAAACTTTGAAAAAATAAAATCATAGAAAAAGAAAAAAAAAAAAAAGAAAAAATTAAACAAATAATAATTTAAGATTAATAAACTTCTTTGATACCACAAATCAATATTTTTTATAAACTACTTAAATATAAAATAAATAAATCTAATTTTAAAATAAATAAATTTAAAGGTATTCAATGTAAAATTAATAATAAATATTCTCGAACTCTAATTATTAAAAAATTCTTGATACCTAAATTCAATTTCCCATGTTGTAAATAAGAGTATAAGTACAATCTATACCCAGCTCTAAAAAAAGATAATAATATAACCAAAATAGTATATAAATAAGAATAACTTAATAATCCATTAATTAATATAATTTCACCTGCCAAATTTAAAGAAGGAGGAGCAGCCATATTTGAAGAAAAAAGTAAAAATCATCATAATCTTAATGAAGGTATAATATTAATTAAACCTTTATTGATTCAAATTCTTCGTCTTATAAAACGTTCATAATTAATATTAACTAAAACAAATAAACCTGAAGAACATAATCCATGAGCAATTATTATAATAATTGAACCTTTAAATCTTCATAATTTTAAAGTAAGTAAACTTCTTAATATTAAACCTATATGAACTACAGAAGAATAAGCAATTAGAGATTTTATATCACTTTGACGTAAACAAATAATTGAAATTAAAACAGAACCTAATAAAGAAAAATTAATTAATATAAAATTAATTTTTATTCTTAAAGATACAAATAAAGTCAAAAAACGCATTAATCCATAACCCCCTAATTTCAATATAATTCCTGCTAAAATCATTGAACCTGATACTGGAGCCTCAACATGAGCCTTAGGTAATCATAAATGGACTATAAATATAGGTATTTTAACAAAAAAAACTATATTTAATATTAAAAATATTAATATATTAAAATCCCCTCTTAATAATATGAATCTTATATTATAATATTGAAATATATAATTAAATAAAACTAATATTATAGGTAAAGAAGCTAATATAGTATAAAAAAATAAATATATCCCAGCCTGAATACGTTCGGGTTGATAACCTCAACCTAAAATAATTAATAAAGTAGGAATTAAACTAAATTCAAAAAATAAATAAAAACTAAATATATTTATTGAACAAAAAACCATAAATAAAGAAAATAACAATAATAATAATAAAAACCTATATAAATATAAATAATTATTATAAATAAAAATTTTAAAACTAGCCATATATATTAAATACACAATTCATAAACTTAAAAATATTAAAAAAAAAGAAATTCTATCATATCCATATTCTATTCTAATACTTCTAAAAAAATTCATTGGAAATTTAAATAAAAATATAAATCTTATAAAAATAATAAAATTTTTTAAATATCAAAAATTAAGAAAAAAACTTAATGGTATCAAAAAAATTATTATTATAATAATTCTTATCATAAAATATTAAATGTATAAAAATAATCAGAACCATGAGAACGAATTAAAGATACTAATAAAGTTAATCCCAATACTCTTTCACACACTCTTAAAGAAATAAATACCATAGAAAAATAACACTCAAAAGTAAATTTTAATAAAAAAAAATAAATTATAAAAAATAATACTAAAACAATAAATTCTAAACTTAACAATATTAAAAGTAAATGTTTTCGTTTAAGACAAAAATTTAAAACTCCTCTAAAAAAAATAAAAATAAAAATTATATGTATTATCATAAGTTTTAATAATTTAAATAAAATATTGATTTTGTAAATCAAAAATATGGATTCATTTAAAACTTCAGAAAAAAGTAACCTTATCTTTAATCTCCAAAATTAATATTTTAAATAAACTATTTTCTGAAATTTTAATATTAATATTATTTATATCACTAATTATATTATTTTTAAATCATCCATTATCTATAGGATTCATAATTTTAATTCAAACTATTTTGATTTGTTTAAAAATAGGACTTTTATCTGTAAATTTTTGATTTTCATATATTATAATTCTTATTATAATTGGAGGTTTATTAATTTTATTTATTTACATAACTAGAATTGCATCTAATGAAAAATTCAAATTAAACATTTATTTATTTTTATTAAGAATTATATTATTAATAAGATTCATTTTTATTATTATAAAAAATGACCCTAAAATACCTGAATTTTTAATCAAAAATAATTTACCTATTATAAATGAAAATATAAACTTTTTCTTTAATATAAGAAAATACTATAATTATCCTTCTAATAAATTAATAATTTTTTCAATTATCTACTTGTTAATTTCTCTTATTATTTCAGTAAAAATCTGTAAGGTTAAATCTGGACCTCTACGACAATTATTTTATGAAAATACCAATTCGAAAAACTTTTCCTTTAACAAAAATTATTAATAATTCTTTAATTGATTTACCTTCTCCTTCTAATATCTCTTTAATATGAAATTATGGATCTTTACTAGGATTATGCTTAGTAATTCAACTAATTACAGGAATTTTTTTAGCTATACATTATTGTCCTAATATTGAATTAGCATTTAATAGAGTTGCTCATATTTGTTATGATGTTAATTACGGTTGAATACTACGAACAATTCATGCTAATGGTGCATCTTTTTTTTTCATTTGTATTTATACACATGTAGGACGAGGAATATACTATAGATCTTATAAATTAATTCATACTTGATCTGTAGGAGTATTAATATTATTTTTAACAATAGCCACAGCTTTTCTTGGATATGTTCTTCCATGAGGACAAATATCATTTTGAGGTGCTACTGTTATTACTAACTTACTTTCAGCAATCCCTTATTTGGGAAATACTATTGTTAATTGGCTATGAGGAGGCTTTGCTGTAGATAATGCTACACTAACTCGATTCTTTTCTTTTCACTTTCTTTTACCTTTTATTATTTCAGCTTTCACAATAATTCATCTTTTATTTTTACACCAAACAGGATCAAATAACCCTCTTGGTACAAATAGAAATCTTGATAAAATTCCTTTTCATCCTTATTTCACCTACAAAGATTTTTTAGGATTTATTATTATAGTTCTAACTTTAATTTATATCATTTCTTTCATTCCTTATAAATTAGGAGATCCAGATAATTTTATTCCAGCAAATCCTTTAGTTACACCAGTTCATATTCAACCTGAATGATACTTTTTATTTGCATACGCAATTCTTCGATCAATTCCTAATAAATTAGGAGGAGTAATTGCCCTAGTTATATCAATTGCCATTCTATTTATTTTACCTTTCATTAATAAAATAAAAATAAAAAGAATTCAATTTTACCCAATTAATAAAATTTTATTTTGAACTTTCTTAATCATTACCATTTTATTAACTTGACTAGGAGCTAAACCTGTAGAAGATCCTTTCATTTTACTAAGCCAAATTTTCACAATTTTATATTTCACTTTTTTTATTATTAACAGAATAACATTTAAATTATGAGACAATTTAATTTTTAATTAATCAATGAACTTGAATAAGTATATATTTTGAAAATATAATAAAGAATAAAACTTCTATTGATTTAATTTTAATTAATATAAATTTATACGTACTAAAAATAATTAACCAGATCAATTATTTTTAGTACAAAAAAAATTAAATAAAGTAAATATAAATTATTACACCTAAATTAAATATTAAAAAATTTAAAGAAATAGGCAAATAAGATTTTCAAGATAAATATATTAATTTATCATAACGAAATCGAGGTAATGTACCCCGAACTCAAATCCATAAAAATGATAATATAACTAATTTCAAGAAAAATATAAATGAATTAATATCTCCCCCCAATATAATTAAAACTCTAACTAATCTTATAAATAAAATTCTTGAATATTCAGCTAAAAAAATAAAAGCAAATCTTCCTCTTCTATACTCAATATTAAAACCTGATACTAATTCAGATTCTCCTTCAGCAAAATCAAAAGGAGTCCGATTAGTTTCTGCTAATCTAGAAACAAATCATATAAAACATAAAGGTATAAAAAAAAAAATTATTCATACATATTTTTGAAATTTCATAAAATCTAAAAAATTTAAAGATATAAACATAACCAAAAAAGATAATATAATTAAAAATATTCTAACTTCATATGAAATTGTTTGAGCCACTGAACGTAATCTACCTAACATAGAATAATTTGAATTAGAAGACCAACCTGATAATATAATTCTATAAACTCTTAAACTTCTAATTCTAAAAAAATATAATACAGAAAATCTAAAACTTAAAAATCTACAAAATAATGGTATTCTTAATCATAATATTAAAGACAAAACCAAATTTAAAATAGGAGAAAAATAAAAAATAAAAAAATTTGATATTAAAGGAAAAACTTGTTCTTTAGAAAATAATTTAATTGCATCTCTAAAAGGTTGAAATATACCTATAAAACCAACTTTATTAGGACCTTTACGAATTTGAATATAACCTAAAAGTTTACGCTCTAATAAAGTTAAAAAAGCCACCCCAACTAAAACCCCAATAACTATAATCAAAAAAACTAAAAAAACTAAAATATAATCAATTATTATTTGTAAAAAAATTACATTTAAAGATTCTAAATCTATTACACTAATCTGCCAAAATAATAATATTATTCAAAATTTAATTTTTAAAATTTATATTTGGTCCTTTCGTACTAAAATATATTATTTTATTAAAGATAGAAACCGACCTGGCTCACACCGGTCTAAACTCAGATCATGTAAAATTTCAAAGGTCGAACAGACCCAATATTCTAGCTTCTACACCAGAAATAAATTTTAATCCAACATCGAGGTCGCAAACTTTTTATTTAATTTGAACTCTAAAAAAAAATTACGCTGTTATCCCTAAGGTAATTTAATCTTTTAATCAATCTTATTGGATCACAAATTCACATATTAATGTAATAATAAAAAAAAGTTTATTTAATTTTTTAATCACCCCAATCAAATTATTTTTAAAATAAAATTAATTAATACTAAAAATTATTAAATAAAAAATAATTAAACTCTATAGGGTCTTCTCGTCTTTTAAAAATATTTAAGCTTTTTTACTTAAAAATAAAGTTTTAAATTATTAAATTAAAAAAAGTTATTTTTTCATTAAACCATTCATACAAGCTTTCAATTAAAAAACTAATGATTATGCTACCTTTGCACAGTCAAAATACTGCGGCCCTTCAAATTATCAGTGGGCAGGCCCTACTTTAAATTATTTTCAAAAAGAAATGTTTTTAATAAACATTTGAAAAACAAATTTGCCGAATTCTTATAATCTAAATTAAAATAAAATTTAAATTTACATAAACTTATACTAATTCTATCATTATTACTATTAATTTAAAAATTAATAATATACTTTAATAAAAAAATTAAACTAAATAAAAATTTTAAAAAAAATTAAATTAATTTATTAAAAACTTAAAATAGAAATTTTTAATCCTACAAAATTTAATAAAAACTTATTAATTATAATCATTTATATTAAAGCTTATCCCTTAATATATAAATTAATAATTTAAAAAAAATATAAAATTTATTAAATTTAAAATTATTAAAAAAATTAAACTTTTTTCTTAAAGAACTAGATATATTTAAAAACGAATAACATTTCATTACCAATTATTTATTATAAATATTTATTCAACAATAAAATTTATAAATAATTAAATCTTTTAAATTCGAGACAATTAAAATTATTAAAATTTATTTAATAAACCCTGATACACAAGGTACAACAAAAATTTTCTTTAATAAATTTAAAAATATTATTTTTCAATACTAATTATCTATAATAAAAAAAAATTTTTCATAATATTAATAAATTATAAATTTTTTTTTTTAAACTTTTTTTAATAATAAATTTAAATAAATTTCTTTATTCAATATAAGTTGATTAAACAACTTCCTTTTTAATGTAAATAAAAAACTTCTTAAAGCTTTATATTGTCATCTAGATTCACTTTCCAGTAAATCTACTTTGTTACGACTTATTTCATTTTAAAATGAAAGCGACGGGCGATATGTGCATATTTTAGAGCTTAATCATTAAAAAAATAAAATTTAATTACTTTCAAATCCAATTTCAACAAAATTTTAAATTTTATTTCCATAAATTTATTTATTGTAACCCATTTCTTCTTAAATATTAACTATACCTTGATCTGAATTATTATAAAATTATATATTAAAAATATTAATTTCTAAAAAAATATTTTTCACGACGATATATAAATTTCTAATTTAAGTAAAAAAAATCGTGGATTATCAATTATAGAACAGGTTCCTCTGAAAAGACTAAAATACCGCCAAATTATTTAACTTTAAAGAACTTAACTATTAATTATTTAGTTTTATTAATTACAATCAAAATAATAGGGTATCTAATCCTAGTTTAAAAAAGATTTTTTAAAATTCAAATAATAAAAAACTAATTAAATTAAATTTAAAATTTCACCTTAAAAATTTAAAATAAATTAAAAATTCTCAATTTTAATTCGAACTAAAAAAATTATATTAAATTGTTTGTATAACCGCAACTGCTGGCACAAACTTAGTCAATTTTATTATTATTATCTAAATCAAAATTTTCTTTAAATTTAAAATTATATACTACTAAAAACTTATTTAAACAAAATTCATATATAAAATTATATAATAAATATAATTATTATACTATAATTAAATATTCAAACCTAATTAAACAGTAAAGACTTAAATAATTATTAAACTAATTTTTTTTTTTATTAACAAATTTAATTTAATAAAATTAAAATAAATATTTTTAGTAAAATACCAAATTCCTCCCTATAAAAAACTCAAAAATACTTACATTTAAACTCAATTTTATATTAAAATCAAAAACCCCTTAATGATTTTTTACGCTTTTGTATTCTGAAATTTACGTAATAAATTTACGCCTATAATTAAATTAAATTTCTATATTCAAAAAATTTAAAATAAAAATTATTTCTATACTAATAAATTTGTTTTTAATAAAAACAATAATTTACTTCCCTTTAGCAAATTTATTATTTTATAAAAACAAATAAAATTACTTAATATTTAAATTTATTTTATAAATTAAATCCCCCAATTTAAAAATTAAATTATAAATAAAAATTTAAATTTCAAAAAATCAAATTTATATTAAAATTCCCTAAATTTTAATATAAATTTAAAAATTTAAAATTTTTAATATTAATAATTTTTTTAAAATAAAAATTAAATTTCCCTTAAAATTTAATTTTTTAAAAAAAAATAATCAACCCCTAAATTTAATTTTAAAATTTTAATTTATCATAAAAATTATTTTTTTATAAACCCTTAAATTTTAAGTATAAATAAACTTAAAAATGTTAATTTAAAAAATTTAACCCCTTAAATTTTAATTGAAAGATTTTTTAAAATAAAAAAATTTCTAAAAATCAAAAAAAATTTCAAAATTAAAATTTTTTTTTAAAATCATTTAAATAAAAAATACATATAATTTTTTTTAAAATTTTAAAATTTGAAAAAAAAATTTTTTAAAAAACAAAAAAAAATCCATTTTTTCCAAAATTTTCAATTTTTTTTATTAACAAAAAAAAATTAACTATTTGAATTTATATTCAACTAACCATTTTTAACCTTTAAAATTTTCAAATTTCAACCCTCAATTTTTAAAAAAATGAAAAATTTTTTAAACGAAAAAATTTCCAAATTTTTAAAAAAAATTCAAATTTTTTAAAAATTTTTGGCTTCTAAACCCATTTTAAGTATTTTTTATACTTAAACATAAGCTTAATGAATAGACATTTATAATATGCTTAATTAAAAAAAATTAACCAAAAAAATATATACATTTTTAATTTAAATAAAAAAATAAATTTATACATAAAATTAAATAGAAAAAAAAATTTAAGTTAAAGTGAATAATCTATGAAAATAGATTGTTAATAAATAATTAAATTTAATTTTAAATACATAGAAATATCTAACAATTGGTATAAAAAGGGAATTTTCCCAATTTGTCGGTCTTTTTATTATTAAAAATTTATGTTAATAATAAGTAATAATTTTTTATTAATATATAAGTAATTTATATATATAATTTATATAATTTTAATCTAAATAGATTTTATTAATTATATTTTTATATATTATTTATATATATATATAACCTTTAATAATTTATAATAAATTGACTAATATATATAAATTATTTATTATTAAATAAATTAAATTTAACCCCACTTTTTTTATTAATGGATCTCCTTTGAGATACTTCTTCTCTCTCTTTTTTTTTTTTTTGTAAATCATTACATATCTATAAGATAATGATATATAAATATAATCCACCTATATCTATAAATTACCTTTTGACTATGGAATTAACAGTAGCACCCTAAACTCTCTTTATGTATCCTATCCAATGTAACTATATTTCGCTCTTTGTATATATAGATGTTATTTATATGTATATACTTATTATATATATATATACATTTATAGATATATATCTAGTTAATTTTTATTGGAAAACAACCCCAATTTTAAAAAAAAAATTATAAAAAACTAAATTTATTAAATAAAAAACCACATTCACAACAAAAAAAGATAACCATTTTAGGGGAAAAAAAAACTCCGTTTTAAAATGCATTTTTTTTTTTGACAGTAATTTTAGGCAAAGGTTTTCTTCTCCTAAACTGTTTTAAGTAAAAAATTAATAAATGTCTATAAAAAAAAAAATGTTGATAAAATTAAAAGACAGATTGGGAAAATTC